TGTAAGATGCCTGATTAAAGGATAATTTTGATAGAATTAATAATGTGTATTAACACTCTTACAATTATATTTAATAGAATTTTAACTATTTCTTAAAGTTCCAAAAACTTCTGTACAAAAATATACTTAAATATAGAAAGGTAAGCTAATTTAAGCTCCTGGGTTCATACCCCATTTATAAAGGTCCACCCCTTTCCTCTCTAATCATAAAATTTTATAAATTAATATTCACCCTAACTATAATTATAGGAACTTTAATTACTATTTCTTCTTACTCTTGAATAAGAATGTGAATGGGGCTTGAAATTAATTTACTTTCAATTATCCCCCTACTAAAATCCCTAAATAACCAATTTCCTGCTGAAGCAGCATTTAAATATTTTATTGTACAATCAGTAGCATCAACAAGATTCCTTTTTAGAATAATTTTAAACTATAATTTAATTGAACAAATAAATTATTTTTTTAATAGAACAATCAACATAATTTTTTATGCAAGAATTTTAACTAAAATTGGAGCTGCACCATTCCATGCATGATTCCCTGAAGTTTTAGAGGGACTCTCATGAGAAAAATGTTTCATTATATTAACATGACAAAAAATTGCTCCAATAATTATCATTCTTCAAAATTTTAAATTTAATTTTATTATCTTAACTGTAATTATTATATCATCATTTACAGGCAGAATTTTAGGATTAAATCAAATTAGACTTCGAAAAATTATAGCATATTCATCAATTAATCACATTAGTTGAATAATAGCGAGAATTCCAAGAACAAAAATTATCTGATTCATTTATTTTTTAATTTATACCCTGATTTCCTTGGCTATTATCACAACACTAAAATCATTAAAATTTTATTTTCTTCATCAATTAAGTTTTTATAACAATAATAAAATTCTAAATTTACTATTAAGATTAAATTTTTTATCTCTAGGCGGATTACCCCCTTTCCTAGGATTTTTTCCGAAATGATTAACTATTAACTTTCTAGTTTTAACTAATAATTTTTTTATTGCATTAATATTAATTATTTTAACTTTAATTTCACTATTTATTTATACTCGAATCACATTTTCTTCAATAACATTTTTAAATAAAAATTTCCAAACAAAAGAAATTTCTAAACCATCATCATTATTAATTAAATTAAATTTTATAATTTTAAGAAGATTAATATTTTGCCCAATTATATTAAATTATCTATAAGGATTTAAGTTAAAAAAACTAGTAACCTTCAAAGTTAAATATAGATATATCATCTAAGCCTTAAATTTATATAAACCTTTAAATTTGCAATTTAATGTCATAATTGACTATAAGACTGGTAAAAAGGTACCCCTATAAATAAATTTACAATTTATCGCCTAATATTTCAGCCATTTTACCGAACAAATGGTTATTCTCTACAAATCATAAAGATATTGGTACTCTATACTTTATTTTTGGAGCTTGGTCCGGAATAGTAGGAACATCCCTCAGCCTTCTAATTCGAATTGAACTAGGTAACCCAGGAACACTAATTGGTAATGATCAAATTTATAATACAATTGTAACAGCCCACGCATTTATTATAATTTTCTTCATAGTTATACCTATTATAATTGGAGGATTCGGAAACTGACTAGTACCCCTAATGCTAGGAGCCCCAGATATAGCTTTCCCTCGAATAAATAATATAAGATTTTGACTTCTCCCCCCCTCTTTAACTTTACTAATTATAAGAAGAATTGTTGAAAACGGTGTAGGAACTGGGTGAACTGTTTATCCACCCCTTTCAGCTAATATTGCACATAGAGGTTCTAGAGTAGACTTAGCCATTTTTAGGCTTCACCTAGCTGGAATTTCATCAATTCTAGGTGCAGTTAATTTTATTTCAACAGTAATTAATATACGTCCAAGAGGAATATTATTAGATCGAACACCTTTATTTGTCTGAGCAGTTGTAATTACTGCTATTCTTCTACTTTTATCCCTACCAGTTTTAGCAGGAGCAATTACCATACTATTAACAGATCGAAATTTAAATACCTCATTTTTTGACCCTGCAGGTGGAGGAGACCCCATCCTCTACCAGCACTTATTTTGATTTTTTGGTCATCCAGAAGTATATATTTTAATTTTACCCGGGTTTGGTCTAATTTCTCATATCATTACCCAAGAAAGAGGGAAAAAAGAATCATTTGGTTCCTTAGGAATAATTTATGCTATAATAGCAATTGGATTACTAGGATTTGTTGTATGAGCTCACCACATATTTACAGTTGGCATAGATGTTGATACACGAGCTTATTTTACTTCAGCCACAATAATTATTGCAGTACCTACAGGTATTAAAGTTTTTAGATGACTTGCCACTCTTCATGGAACAAAAATTAACTATAGGCCATCAATTTTATGAGCATTAGGATTTGTATTTTTATTTACAATTGGAGGTTTAACGGGAGTAGTTTTAGCAAATTCCTCAATTGATATTGTATTACATGACACTTATTATGTAGTAGCACATTTTCACTATGTTTTATCTATAGGAGCAGTATTTGCTATCATAGCCGGATTTATTCAATGATACCCATTATTTACAGGATTAACTCTAAATAATAATCTACTAAAAATTCAATTTTTAACTATATTTGTTGGAGTAAATCTTACCTTTTTTCCCCAACATTTCTTAGGGTTATCTGGGATACCTCGACGATATTCCGACTATCCCGATACTTTCCTAAAATGAAACTTAGTTTCATCAATTGGATCCTTAATTTCTCTAGTAGCTGTAAATTTAATACTTTACATCATCTGAGAATCATTTTCTATAAAACGAAAAAGAATTTCAACACTAAATATAACATCCTCTATTGAATGAATTCAATATCTCCCGCCAGCTGAACATACTTATTCTGAACTTCCCCTAATTACTAGAAACTTTTAAAATGGCAGAATAGTGCATTGGATTTAAGCTTCAAGTATAAAGTTAAACTTTTTTTAAAAATTCCCTCATGAAAAAATATTGCACTTCAAGATAGTTCTTCTCCCCTTATAGAACAATTATCATTCTTCCATGACCACACTCTTATGATTTTAGTAATTATTACAGTACTTGTCGGACAAATTATAATTAATGTATTTTTTAATAAATTTACCCATCGATTTTTATTAGAAGGGCAAATTATTGAAGTAATTTGAACTATCCTACCAGCCCTCATTCTTGTATTTATTGCTATTCCATCCCTCCGCTTAGTTTATATTTTAGATGAAATTAATAATCCAGCAATTTCTATCAAAACAATTGGACACCAATGGTACTGATCTTATGAATATTCTGACTTCAATAATATCGAATTTGATTCGTATATAATTCCCACAAATACATTAGAAAATTATATATTTCGACTTTTAGATGTAGATAACCGACTTGTTATCCCCTATAATTCCCAAATCCGAATTTTAGTTACAGCAACAGACGTAATCCATTCATGAACCATCCCAAGTATAGGTGTTAAAATTGACGCAACCCCGGGACGATTAAATCAAGTAAATCTTATTTCTAATCGACCAGGGCTATTTTTTGGACAATGTTCAGAAATTTGTGGTGCCAACCACAGATTTATACCTATTGTTGTAGAAAGAATCTCTCCTAAATATTTTATTTCATGGGTTTCTGAAGCACTTTTATCATTAGATGGCTGAAAGTAAGCAATGAAATTTTAAATCATATTATAGTATATTAACACCTACTTCTAATGAAGAATTTAGTTAAAATATAACATTAGATTGTCAAACTAAAATTATTAATATTAATAATTCTTGATCCCTCAAATAGCCCCTATTAGATGATTAACATTATATATTATTTTTATTATAACTTTATGCCTATTCTTAATTCAAAATTATTTTACAAAAATTGATTCTTTAGAAAAATCCTCTAAATTATCCTCAAAATCAAAATTAAATTGAAAATGATAATAAACCTATTTTCATCATTTGACCCATCTACAAATTTTAATACATCAATAAATTGATTAAGAACCTTCATTGGACTAACTTTCATTCCAATTATATTCTGAAAAATTCCTTCTCGAACGCTTATATTATGAAATAAGATTTTAATAACTCTTCATAAAGAATTTAAAATATTAATTAGAAGATTTAAATCTCAAGGTAATACTTTATTAATAATTAGATTATTTTCACTAATTTTATTTAACAATTTTATTGGATTATTCCCTTATATTTTTACAAGAACAAGTCATATAGCATTAACATTAACATTAGCTTTACCATTCTGATTAAGATTTATAACTTTTGGGTGAATCAATAATACTATTCATATATTAGCACATTTAGTACCTACAGGAACACCTGGAGTATTAATACCTTTTATAGTATGTATCGAAACAATTAGAAATGTAATTCGACCAGGCACTTTAGCAATTCGATTATCAGCAAATATAATTGCAGGTCACTTACTTCTTACTTTACTAGGTAACACAGGACCAAGAATATCAATTATTATATTAAACCTATTAGTAATTATACAAATTTTACTCTTAATTCTTGAATCAGCAGTAGCTATTATTCAATCTTACGTTTTTACTGTATTAACAACTTTATACTCAAGAGAAGTAATTTAATGTCAACGTGAAAAAATCACCCATTTCATTTAGTAGAAATTAGACCATGACCAATTTTAGGTGCTTTTGGGACTATAATTATAGTAACAGGACTCGTAAAATGATTTCACTTCTTCAATATAAATCTATTCATTATCGGAACAATTGTAAATTTATTAGTAATATATCAATGATGACGAGATATTACCCGGGAAGGAACATATCAAGGATTACACACATATAAAGTAACTATAGGTCTACGATGAGGGATAATCCTTTTCATTGTATCAGAAGTATTTTTTTTTATTTCTTTTTTTTGAGGGTTTTTTCATAGTTCATTAGCACCTACCATCGATATCGGAATAAATTGGCCCCCAAAGGGAATTATACCTTTTAATCCTTTAGAAATCCCTCTATTAAACACTTTAATCCTTTTAACTTCAGGATTAACAGTAACATGAGCTCATCATAGACTTATAGAAAATAACTTTAACCAAGCTACCCAAAGATTAACTTTAACAGTTATTTTAGGAATTTATTTTACCATTTTACAAGGATATGAATATATTGAAGCACCCTTCTCAATTGCTGATTCAGTATATGGAGCATCATTCTTTATAGCAACTGGATTTCATGGGTTACACGTTATTATTGGTACAACCTTTCTATCCATCTGCTTAATTCGACTTTACCTAAATCACTTTTCACCAATTCATCACTTCGGATTTGAAGCTGCAGCTTGATACTGACACTTTGTAGATGTAGTTTGATTATTTCTTTACATTTCAATCTACTGGTGAGGTAGATACTTATATAATATAATTTATTATATTTGACTTCCAATCAAAAAATCTAAAATCTAGTATAAGTAATAAAAATATTAATATTAATAATAACAGCATTATTTATTTTAATATCAATCTTAACCTTTATATTAAATTTAACATCAAAAAAAAAAATAATTGACCGAGAAAAAAGTTCCCCATTTGAATGTGGATTTGACCCAAAAAATTGTTCTCGACTACCTTTTTCCCTCCAATTCTTTTTAATTGCCATCATTTTCTTAATTTTTGACATCGAAATTGCCCTTTTATTACCACTAATTACAATTATAAAAATTTCAAGTCCAATAACAATAATAATCACAAGATTAATTTTCATTCTAATTTTACTTTTAGGACTATATCATGAATGAAAACAAGGAGCTTTAAATTGATCTTTTTAAATAAGAAACAATATATTGTATTTAGTTTCGACCTAAAAGTTAGATTTTTAATCCTTATTTTAGGGGTAATAGTTAAAAATAACATTTAAATTGCAATTAAAAAATATTGATATAAATCAATTTATCTCAATTAATTGAAACCAAAATAGAGGTATATCACTGTTAATGATAAATATTGAAATAATTTTCCAATTAAAGAAATATGTTATTCAAGAATAAGCTTCTAACTTAATTCTTAAGCGATGAAATTTCGTTTATATTTCTATTTATTTAGTTTAAACAAAACATTACATTTTCATTGTAAAATTAGATTTATATTCTAATAAATATTTAAAAGTAATAAACCTCCTTAGTATCTTCAATACTACGCTCTTTATAAGCTATTTAAATTAAACAAAAATTATAAATCTTAAAATTCATAAAACAACCACTAAAATATATAATTTAAAATGATTCAATGATAAATATTGAACTAAAGAACTTAAAAAAGTCAACTTTAATGATAAATTCTTTCTCCCATAAAATTCAACTCACCCCTGATCAAATTTTTTTAGATATAATGAACCCATAAATAATCTATTACTATAAATAAAAATTGTTGACAAAAAAGGCATATTCCATATAGCACCTAAATAATAACTTAAATTCAAATTATTATTATTAAAAGAATAACTTAAATTAAATTTAAATCCCTCACATCCAATCCAAACTCCAATAAAAATAAAAATTAAAGTTACCATTTTTATTAATAAAGGTAAAAAAATAAAAAAAGGTTTTGAAAAAACAACTCAAGATAATAAAGAACCCATAAAAACAACTAAAAAAACTAAACCTAATATGCCCTTCAATATTATGGAACTTTCCTCAATCAAAAAACTAATCCTTATAAAATTATAAGAACCAAATAACAAATAATAAGATAATCGAAACCTATAACAAACAGTTAAACCAATTGAAATATAAAAAATTATATAAACAAACAAATTTAAATAATTTATTCTTATAACTTCAACAATCAAATCTTTAGAATAAAATCCAGACAAGAAAGGCAAGCCACATAATGAAAAATTACAAATTGTTATTAAAGTCACAGTTACAGGTATATGATTTATTAAACCCCCCAAATAACGAATATCTTGCATATTTCTAAAATTGTGAATAATTAAACCAGCACATATAAAAAGCAAAGCCTTAAACAAAGCATGAGTTAGTAAATGAAAAAAAGCTAAATTTATTCTTCCCAAACTCAAAATTCCTATTATTAAACCCAATTGACTCAAAGTAGATAAAGCAATAATTTTTTTTAAATCAAATTCAAAATTAGCTCCCATTCCAGATATAAATATTGTTATTATAGAAAAAAATAATATAAAAAACATTAAATAATAATGAAAAGAATCACTAAAACGAATTAATAAATAAATTCCTGCAGTTACCAGAGTAGAAGAATGAACTAAAGAAGAAACAGGAGTTGGAGCAGCTATTGCAGCCGGTAGCCAAGAAGAAAATGGAATCTGAGCCCTCTTAGTTATTGCAGCTAAAACAATTAATACAGAAATAATCTGCATACAATAATCATCGTATATAACTTGTAAATAAAAAATATAATTCCAACTACCAAAATTTAATATTCAAGCAATTGATATAAGCAAAGCAACATCACCAATCCGATTTGTTAAAGCTGTCAATATACCAGAATTATATGATTTAACATTCTGATAATAAATTACTAAACAATAAGAAACTAATCCCAAACCGTCCCAACCTAACAAAATTCTAATTAAATTAGGTCTAATAATCAATAATATTATTGAAAATACAAATATAACAACTAATATAATAAAACGATCAAAATTTAAATCACCATGTATATAATCCCCCCTATAATAAATAACTATAGAAGAAATAAATAAAACAAATCTTATAAACAAAAGAGATATTCAGTCAAATAAAATTACTATACTAATATTCAAAGAAACATTTATTAACAAATTATATTCAACAATTAAAGTATAATCCAATATAGAAAATAACATTCTAAGACTAAAAAATCCTAATGACAAAATAAAAAAAAAATATGAATAAATATTACAAATTATTATTCAAAATAATAATATATCTTTAGATCCACAAACTAAAATTTTTACTTAAACTATTTGAATATAATAAAAATAAATCTCTTTTTAAAATTAAAATAACTAAAGGAAACCAATGTAAAAACAAAACTAAATATTCCCGTCTACACCCTATATAAAAAGAATATAAACCTGAATAATTAACACCATGCTGAATATAAGAAAACAAAAATAATGAATAAGCAGCCCTTATAAAAGAAACCAAACTTAACAAAATTATTGTAAAACTACTATATATAACCAATCTATTAATCAAAAAAATTTCACCAAGTAAATTTAATGTAGGAGGAGCCGCCATATTTCTAATACAAAAAATAAATCACCAAAAAGATAAACTAGGAATATAAGTTATTATCCCCTTATTTAAATAAAGCCTTCGCCTAGAAACCCGTTCATAATTAATATTAGCTAAACAAAATAATCCTGAAGAACATAAACCATGAGCTAATATTAAAATATATCTACCCCTTACCCCCCAGGTATTAACAGTTAAGATACCTGATAAAGCTAATCCTATGTGAGAAACAGAAGAATAAGCAATTAAGGATTTAATATCAATTTGACGCAAACAAATTCAAGAAACTACCATTCCCCCAAACAAACTCACAATAATAAAATAAAAATTTATTTCAATCCAAATTGGTAAAAAAATTTTTATTACACGAATAATACCATAACCCCCTAATTTTAATATTACACCAGCCAAAATTATAGAACCTGACACTGGGGCCTCAACGTGAGCCTTAGGAAGTCATAAATGAATAAAAAATATAGGAATTTTAACCATAAAAACTAAATTTAAACTAAGATACAAAACATATCTAGAAGAATAAATAAACTTATAAAAAAACAATCTATCAAAATAATTATAAATATAAAATAACCCAATTATTATAGGTAAAGAAAAAAATATAGTATAAAATAATAAATATATACCAGCCTCAATCCGCTCAGGCTGATAACCCCATCCAATTACTAAAATTAAAGTTGGAATAATACTAACTTCAAAAAAAAAATAAAAAATAAATAAATTTAAAGAACTAAAAGAAATCAATAAACTAATTATTATAAAATTAATTATAAACAAAAATAAAGAATAATAATTATTATTCTTATAAAGTTTTGATCTTGATATAATCATTAAAATACAAATTCAATAAGACAATAAAATTAAAAAATAACTTAACAAATCTAGTCCAAAGACAAAAGAAATACTTGCATTAAAAAAATAATTATATCTAATTAAAAACATAAATATTAAATAAATAAATAAATACTGATAAAATCAAAAAGAAATTATAAATCTTAAAGGAATCAAAAAAATTAAACTAAATAAATTTGCTATCATAAAAAAGAAAATCTTATCAAAAAATCATTACCGTAATTACGAATTATTAATACTAAAATACCTAAACCTAATACACCCTCCGAAACCCTTAAAATTAAAAATAATATTAAAAAAAAATATTCATAACCTATCAAACTTAAAAATAAAAATATACCATAATACAATGATAAAATTATAAATTCTAAGCTCAACAAAAGTAAAAGAACATGCTTATATTTAAATAGAAAAGAAATTAAGCCAGAAAAATATATCAAACATAAAAAATACAGATCTATTGACATTTAAGTTTTAATAATTTAATAAAAATATTGATCTTGTAAATCAAAAATAAGTTTACCTTTTAAAACTTCAAAGGAAGATTCTAATCTATCTTAAATCTCCAAAATTTATATTTTAACTAAACTATCCCTTGAAATCAAAATTATAATATTAATAATTCCAGTATCAATTTCATTTATAATATTAAATCATCCTTTATCTATAGGATTTAACATTCTAATATTAACTATTCTAATTTCATTAACAACCGGAATAATAAATTCAACATTTTGATTCTCCTATATTCTATTCTTAGTATTAATTGGAGGTCTATTAATTTTATTTGTTTACATAACAAGAATTGCATCAAATGAAAAATTTAAATTTTCCCCGACTATCTTTATAATTAACTTAACAATTCTTATAAGATATTTATATACTAATCAAATAGACTCAAAAATAAAAATTAAAGATATAAATTACTTTATAGACTCAATAAATTTATCAATAACAAACTTGAAATATTTTTCACCAGCTCTTACAATTATTTTAATTTCAGCCATAATATATTTATTAATTGCACTTATTATAATTGTTAAAATCACTAAAAAAGAAAAAGGACCAATTCGACAAAAATAATGAAAATACCACTACGAAAAATAAACCCACTATTAAAAATCTTTAACAATTCTCTAGTAGATTTACCATCTCCAACCAATATTTCTTATATATGAAATTTTGGCTCTCTACTAGGATTATGTTTAATAATTCAAATCATTACAGGTCTATTTCTAGCCATACATTATTGTCCTAACATTGAAATTGCCTTTAATAGAATTGCCCACATTTGCCGTAATGTTAACCAAGGATGATTAATCCGAACAATACATGCAAACGGAGCATCATTCTTTTTTATTTGCCTTTATATACATATTGGCCGAGGAATTTACTATAACTCCTTTATTCTACTAGAAACTTGAATATCAGGAGTAACAATTTTTTTCTTAGTTATAGCAACAGCATTTTTAGGATATGTTCTACCATGAGGACAAATATCATTTTGAGGAGCAACTGTTATTACAAACTTACTATCAGCTATTCCATATTTAGGAACTCAAATTGTACAATGAATTTGAGGGGGATTTGCCGTAGACAACGCCACTTTAACCCGATTCTTCGCCTTTCATTTCATCCTCCCTTTTATTGTTATAGCTTTTATAATAATTCATCTTTTATTTCTCCATCAAACAGGATCTAATAATCCCCTCGGATCAAACAGAAGCATTGATAAAATTCCATTTCATCCATACTTCACATTTAAAGACATTTTAGGAGCAATTATATTAATATCAATATTAACAATCTTAACACTAACAAACCCATATATGTTAGGAGATCCAGATAACTTTGTTCCAGCAAATCCTTTAATTACGCCTATTCACATTCAACCTGAATGATATTTCTTATTTGCATATGCAATCCTACGATCAATTCCAAATAAACTAGGAGGAGTAATAGCTTTAGTTATATCAATTGCAATTCTTTACATTTTACCCTTTATAAAAAAAAGAAAATTTTTAAGATCACAATTCTATCCAACTAAAAAAATTATATTTTGAACTTTAGTATCAACCTTTCTGTTATTAACATGAATTGGAGCTCGACCCGTAGAAGAACCTTACATTTTAATCGGACAAATCCTTACAGTAATTTATTTCCTTAACTTCTTATCAACCCCATGAATTAATAATAAATGAGATAACATCATTTTTAAATAGTTAATGAACTTGATTAAGTATATATTTTGAAAATATAAAAAAGAAATAAAATTTTCTATTAACTTATACTTAATTTTATTAACAAACTTTAAAAATCCAAAAATAAAAGTTTAACTCTCTCATAAAAAAATAAAAAATTTAATGAAATAGGTAAATAAGACTTTCAAGCTAAATATATTAATTTATCATAACGAAAACGAGGCAAAGTTCCTCGAACTCAAATCCAAACAAAAGAAATAAAACCCACACAAAAATAAAAATTAAAAGAATATAAATTTCCACCCAAAAATAATAATCTAGAAACAAAACTTATTAATAAAATTCTAGCATATTCTGCCATAAAAATCATCGCAAAACCACCTCTTCTGTATTCAACATTAAATCCAGATACAAGCTCTGATTCTCCCTCAGCAAAATCAAATGGTGTACGATTGGTTTCTGCCAATCCAGTTACTAACCACATTAAACATAAAGGAAATAAACAAAATAAAAATCAACATTCCTGAAATATAAATAAATCAAAAAAATTTAATCTCAACATTATAAATATAAAACTTATTAAAATAAGAATTAACCTCACTTCATAAGAAATAGTCTGAGCAACTGAACGCAATCTTCCTAATAAAGAATAGGAAGAATTTGAAGATCAACCAGATAATATAATTATATAAACAGAAAATCTTGAAATTCTCAAAAAAAACAATATAGATAAAGAAAAAGAAAAATTAAATCTATAAAAAGGAATTCTTATCCATAAAAAAAGTCTTAATAACAAATTTATAATAGGACAAAAATAATATAAACTAAAATTAGATATAAAAGGATAAGTTTGTTCTTTTGTAAAAAGTTTAAGTGCATCACCAAAAGGCTGTAAAATTCCAATAAAACCTACTTTATTAGGACCCTTTCGAATTTGAATATAGCCCAAAATTTTACGCTCAAATAAAGTTAAAAAAGCCAAACCAATTAAAACTATAATAACTATAAAAATTCTAGTTAAAAAAATTAAAATTTTATCAAATAAAAACAAGTGTTACTTGTAATATAATTACATATAATGATTCTAAATCAAATGCACTATTCTGCCAAAATAACTATTAATATTCAAATAAGTTTTAATTTAAAAAAAATTTGGTCCTTTCGTACTAAAACATTTTAATTAATTAAAGATAGAAACCAACCTGGCTCACGCCGGTCTAAACTCAGATCATGTAAAGTTTTAATGGTCGAACAGACCAAATAAATTAGCTTCTACACCAATTTCACACTTTAATCCAACATCGAGGTCGCAATCTTTCTTATCGATAAGAACTCTCTAAAAAAATTACGCTGTTATCCCTTAGGTAATTTTATCTATAAATCAAAAAATCTGGATCAAATAATCATAAATCAATGGCATTAAAAATTAAAGTTTAATAAATTTAATAATCACCCCAATCAAATATAAAATATAAAATTAAAATATATTCTAAAAAATTAATTTATATTTTATATAAAAATCTAAAGGGTCTTCTCGTCTTTTAACTAAATTTAAGCCTTTTAACTTAAAAGTAAAATTCAATATTTTAATAAGAGACAGTTATTACCTCATCCAACCTTTCATTCCAGTTTCCAATTAAGAAACTAATGATTATGCTACCTTAGCACAGTCAAATTACTGCGACCATTCAATCCATATCATTGGGCAGGCCAGACCTAAAATTTATAAACAAATAGGACATGTTTTTATTAAACAGGTGAGTAAAATTTTGCCGAATTCCTTATACTAACCTATAAAAAAATTATAAAAATTACAATAAAATTTACTAATTATAACATTATTACTTAATATAAAAAATTAAAATTTACATTCTAATATAAAAATTATAAAACATTTAAATAATATACTTTTAATTCTCTTAATTATAAAATACAAAAAAAAAGTAAATTTTATTCATAAATAAAAAACATAAATAAACAATTAATAATTAATATTTTTTAAAGCTATTCCCCTAAAAAATTTAATATTTTTAATAAAAATTTATAATAAAAAAAATTATTAAAAATAAATAAATTAAATTTATTTCTTAGAAAACCAGATAAATTTAAAAACGAATAACATTTCATTACAATAATTAAATTAAATATATTTATTCAACAATAAATAACAAAATAATTATAACTCTTCTAAATTCGGGATAAAAATTTTCAATTAATTAATTTATTAAACCCTGATACCCAAGGTACAAAAAATTAATTTTTCTTATAAAAAAGTAAATTAATCATTTTACAAATAAATCAACTATTATAAAAACAATTTTTTCAAAATAAATAATAAAAAAAAATTAATTTTAATAAAAATAAATAAACATTCAACAATAATAACAATTAAATTTTCAGATTAAATTAAAAATTATCATTTTAGTGTAAATAAAATACTTTAAACTCAAGCTCTAATCTGTCTTTCTAGATTCACCTTCCAGTTAATCTACTATGTTACGACTTATTTCAAATTAATAATGAAAGCGACGGGCGATATGTACATATTTTAGAGCCAATAATCATTTAAATAAAAAAATTTAAATTACTTTTAAATCCAAATTCAAAATTAATTCTTATTAACAAATCCTAAAATAACTTTTTTGTAATCCATTTCTATCTTATAAAAGCTGCACCTTGATTTGAATAATTTTTTAATAAAAAATACTAAAAATTAAATTTTTAATAAAATTTTTAACAACAACGATATACAAACATATAATAAGTGTTTATTATCGTGGAATATCAATTACAGAACAGATTCCTCTAACTAGTCTAAAATACCGCCAAATTTTTTAAATTTCAAGAAAATAACTAATACTAATTAATCACATAATTAACCTCTAAAATAAAAGGGTCTCTAATCCTTGTCTTAAAAATAGAATTCTTAGTCTCATTTTTTATTATAAAATTATATTAAATAATAAAATTTCACCTAAAATTAATAAAAATAATTTTACATATAAATAATTAAATAATAATTAAAAAAATTACATCACTTCTAATTGTATAACCGCAACTGCTGGCACAAAATTTGTTAAAATTTAAACTAATAACCAAATCTTTAATAATAAAATTTTTAAAACTAAATACTGCAATTAATAATTCTCTAAAAATTAAAATTTACATGTAAATTTTAAGAAAATATAATTCATTTTAGCCAAAATAAAACTTTTTTAAATTAAAATAAATAAATAAACACAACAATATTAACTAATTAATTTAAAATTAAAACCCTCATTTCCAAAGCTAGCTCCGCTAACTCCTTGCTTCAGAAACCCCTCATTTCTAAAACTAGCTCCGCTAACTTCTTGCTTCAGAAACCCTCATTTCCAAAGCTAGCTCCGCTAACTCCTTGCTCATTTCTAAAACTAGCCCCGCTAACTCCTTGCTTTAGAAACCCCTCATTTCTAAAACTAGCTCCGCTAACTCCTTGCTTCAGAAATCCCTCATTTCTAAAACTAGCTCCGCTAACTCCTTGCTTTAGAAATCCCTCATTTCCAAAGCTAACGCAACCCACATTAACTAATAAATTATTTAATTATAAAATTATTAATAAAAAATTTAATAAATTAAATATTTAATTCTAAAATAAAACTTTTAAATTTCAAAATTAATTTATAAACACAACAATATATATTTATTATTAAAAATTTAGAATTTTTAATTAAAAAAAATTTTAATTTAAAATTAAATAACTTATTAATAATTAATAAAAACTTTCATTAAAATAATAAAAAGTAGGTTTTTTTTTTTTTATATAAAAATTATATTTAATAATATATTAATCCTAATTTATATATATATATATATTTATATATTAATACAATAAATATAATAATTTATATATTATAACATTGATTTATTAATATATTTCAGTATTTTTGGATATATTTAGTGATTAAGATCCTAACGTTAATTTAAGCTTTTATATATAGTCCTGATATATATAAAATTCAGAATTAAGTTAAAAATCTTTAATTCTAAACTCAAATAATGAAGTTCTTAATAATCTGATCTTTTACATTAAGTAAAGATAATTTCATTATACTAATTAAAAACATCTTCTTATTTATTAATATAATATTCAAGACTAATTAGAATCTGAGATTTATATATAAAATAATATATTAATATTCTATATATAAATATTCATTTTATATAGATAACAAATTTTAAAAACATAAAATATACAAATTTCAGGTTCACGAAAATTCGGGTTAGTTAATAAAACGTTGTTTAAAAATTTTAAATTAGGTGTGCATAAAAATTTAACACTTATTAATTGACAATATTAAATTAGTTAAAAAAAATTAGTATAAAAATTTATAAATTTAAAATAAATATTATGTTTATAATCTAATTTTTTTTAAAAAAAGTTAAAA